AATTGACTCCGTACCACTGAAATATTCAGTCGTATGCTTGAAAGATAACCCAAAAAATCAAAGGAATGCTTGGATAATTGGTTTATATGGATTCTTCCTGGTTGAGACCATACATAAAAATGACATTGCCAAAAATGGACAAGATAATATTTCCACTTATTCATCAGAAGAGGAGTATCTTTTGATGCCAGAATCGATTTTCCTTGATATCTAACATACTGTATAAAAGGATCCTTGAAGAACCATAAGGTGGCCGGAAAATCGTTAGCAAAGACTTCTTCGACAGGATATTTTATTTTTTCATAAAAACGTATTCGCTCAAAAAGAATCCCAGAAGAGGTTAATCGTAAATGATTAGATTGGTTACGGAGAAAAAGTAAAATGGATTCGTATTCACATACATAAGAATTATATAGGAGCAAGAATAATCTTTGATTACTTTTTGCAAAAATGGATTTTTTTGGAGTAATAAGAGTATTCCAATTATAATACTCGTGAAGAAAGAGCCGTAATAAATGCAAAGAAGAGGGATCTTTCACGCAGTAGCGAAGGGTTTGAACCAAGATTTCCAGATGAATGGGGTAGGGTATTAGTACATCTGATGCATAATTTAAATGTGGAAATTTGTCCTCGAAAAAAGGAAATATTGAATGAATTGATCGTAAATTATAAGATTTGACGGTTTCTGTCTCCTCTAAGGAAGATACTAATCGTAGGGAAAACGGAATTTCCACAATGACTGCAAATCCCTCCGATATCATTTGAGAATACAAATTTTTGTTGTACCCCAAAAATTGATTTTGATTCGAATCATTAACGGAAATAATAAAATGATTCTGTTGATACATTCGACTAATTAAACGTTTTATAATTAGTAAACTAGATTTCTTGTCATAACCTACATTATCCAACAAAACGGATCTATTTAAACCACGATCATGAGCAAGTGCATAAATATACTCCCGAAAGATAAGTGGGTATAGGAAGTCATGTTGCTGAGATCTATATAATTCTAAATATCCTTGAAATTCTTCCATTTAAAATTCAATTTGAATCAGAAAAGAAATAGGTGATTTATTGGGTTATCAAATGATACATAGTACGATACAGTCAAAACAAGGTATTTATATTATAGTAAGAAAAAATTAGATACCTCGGAAACAAGTCAAACTCATCAACGGACTCTCCAGACCCTCCCTTTCCATATAATAGATTTATGTTCATTTATAGGATAACAAGATAGTTAGAAGCCCTTTATTTTATCAATCCAATCGCTCTTTTGATTTTGAAAAAAAAAATCTCTTTATCAATATACTGCCTTCTTCTACACATTTATCTCTACCCCATAAAGGGGAATAGCTAATAGTTAGGACTCATAAGAAATTTCTAATCCACTCATCGGAAAAGCTTTTCCCGCATTAAGCACTAATATATTTTTAACGTCTAATTTAGATGGGGTAATCATTCAAAAATGAAGAACAGAAGCTCGTTACTTTTTATTTCCCTAGAATTGGAACCTCTAGTAAGGCTCTACCCATTTATTCATTCGACCCCCCCCAAAAATTCTTTTTTAAAAATTGAATTTAAACAATTGAAATAAGATTTTGGACCTATTCAGTAAGAATGAAATATTCTCATAATTATCCTACGACATGCTGCTTTTTCCATTCATTCCTTTCAGGATCAGTCGTGGTCTTACAAACTCTACCGATGGTATGGACGAATCTGTTGCTTCATACAAATGTGTAAAAGATGCTAGCCGCACTTAAAAGCCGAGTACTCTACCGTTGAGTTAGCAACCCAAATAAACAAATTAGAATGTGTAGATACAATCAGAATCCCAATAAATAACGAAATTGAATGGTACAACACAATCAAACCATTAAAAAAAAAAAAATGAAAAAAAAACTCTAACCCACTCTGAACATAATAAAAATGAACAAATCCGACGAAAATACAAAAAATTCTCAAATAAAAGATAAAATAAGGATAAAGTCAAAGATTTTCAAATATTTATAGACCGCCTCTTGTCTCTCTTCTCTTATATTATCCATTAATTAGTATATATCGAGTTTAATTGATTAAAATCTTAATCAAAAAAGACTTCTTGTATGACAGAAAATATAAGAGCCTATTATTTGAATGAAATAAAATCTATGGAACAGGGATAAATAGATCCATTTATCCACGATCGGATTATATTTATTTGATACACTGTTGTCAATATGAATATTGAGAAAAGCATACGTATACAAAAGAGAAAACAAATTCTAAATCGAACTAACAATTCCGATTTCAATCAATTAAAATTAATCAAATGAAAATTATTAAAATTGAAATATAAAAAAAAAACGAAGGACTTGTGTTGGATTGGCACTATATATAATATAGGTGGAAGACTAAATTAAGGAAGACGGGGGAGAAGTAGAAAAAAACGAGGTTTATTCAATAACTAAAATAAGCGGATTTAGTCCTTTGTTTTTTTTGTTCATAGAGAAAACGGGGGTAATGTCAAATTTTTATGTCTATAGACCCCATTACTTCTACGTCATTTCTTATTTATTCACTTGATCTTTTTTTCTATCTATTTTATTTCCATTTTAAATTATTGGATCAATTGTTATATCAATAAAATAGAAATCCATTTTTTTGTCGTTATAAATAAAGGACACCATTCTATAGTAACAATACTAAAAGTAACAATACTAAAAGGGTTATACAAAGCTATATATAAGTCATCCACACCTTCTTTTTTTCTATTTTATTTTATTAATTGAATTTTGTTTGTTGATTAAGGCGAAGTTCCGTAAAAACCCCCGCCTTTTTTGAAATATCATGAACAGTTCCTGTAGGTTGAGCGCCTTTTTCAAGGAAGTATAGAATAGCAGGAACATTTAAATAGATTTGATTCTTTATCGGATCATAAAAACCCACTTTCCGAAGATCTCTTCCCTCTCGTCGGGATCGAACATCAATTGCAACGATTCGATAAATGGCTCATTGGGATAGATGAAGAATACCCCCCCTAGAAACGTATAAGAAGTTTTCCCCTCGTACGGCTCGAGAAAATTCGAAATTATGTCTATGTATAGAATTACAATATCAAATATATCCATAAAATCATCAAATTAATTAGACTATTGATTTTAGTACTTTTTTTCTTATTCTTACCCAACAAAAAAGAAAATTAGTCGTATTTGCACCCTCATAACTCAAGTTGGATAACTCTGAAATAACTCAAAAGAGAAACCTTTTAGATATTTCATCTATTGAGCGGTCTCTAACCCTTTAATTGTCTGTCTTCTTTAGAATCCATTTTGATTCTTTTCTAATCTAGTTGTTAAGACAATTGAAAATGGTATTTCCTTGTTCCAGGATCTTTGCCTTGAATCATTGGGTTTAGACATTACTTCGGTGATCTTTAAATCCTTTCAAAACGGCAGCAACATACCATTTTTTGTGATTTCTTTCTGTCAAAGAATCATACGAATGTTTGATTCCTGCGTAATACACTTTCCTTTTGATTTGATCGAAAGAGTTTTACCAATTTCAACAAACTTTCCTTTTGAATTGGAAATTTTCTCGAATAGGACCCTTTAAGTTTATGTATCGAAAATATACTTACGAAGCTGTTCCAATTTATTGATTGATACTAACCCTAGATTCTTGCCCCTGAAAAATAAATCAATACTTTCTACTCGAGCTCCATCCTATACTATATTATATCACACCCCCCCAAAAAAAGAGAGTTACAGCGGAACAGAACAAATGATGTCGAGCCAAGAGCACTTTCATTCCTATATAATATATAAAAAAATGGTGGATGTAAGACTCCACAGCGGATCATGTCCTTCAAGTCGCACGTTGCTTTCTACCACATCGTTTTAAACGAAGTTTTACCATAACATTCCTTCAGTTTGGAACCCATATGTAATTGATTCAATTATGGAATCATGAATAATCATTGGTTCGGATAGAGATTAATAGAATTTAATATTGGAAATTCTATAAAAATAATTTTTTTTTATTATTTCTATTTTCTTATTTATATCATTCGAAATTTTAGAATATTTTTCGATTATTGTAAAAATCAAATTAGTTAACTAAATTATAACTAATATAACACGAATAAATAAATATAATACGAAGAAACAAGTTATTTTGAATCTATATCTTCAAGTAACATAATAGTGGTAGCATAAATTCAACAATTTCACACTTCTTCAAGTACCAAGAACTCATAGGAGTTCGTTACAAAGATTGAATTGATTGAAAAATCTCCTATCCGATATAATTATTTGCATTTTGCATAACATAAAGTTTTACAGCAAGGACCTTTCTTTTTTTATCATCAGTAAGAGAGAGAGAAATTCATATTGGATTAAACCATCTGCGATTAAAAAAAGGATAGATAAAAAAACACTGATGTAAGGGAGAAATTTTATGTTGTTATTTTTTCATATTTATACTGTAAAATCGTTTGCGTGTTATTTGAACTCAATTAAATTTGTGAAAAAGATATGATTCCGCGGATTATGAAAAAAAAATAATAATCACATTCTATACCAATATTCTACTCTTAATACAGAAGGCTGTTCGAAAAGGCAATCTTTTATATATATTTTATTATGATATATTTTATCATATCAAAATTATCATATCAAAAAAAAAATTAGAAATATATTATATTAATAGAATGTTAATATAATGATCACATTATATAATAATATATATAGACGGGGTATGCTCTGGGACGGAAGGATTCGAACCTCCGAGTAGCGGGACCAAAACCCGTTGCCTTACCACTTGGCCACGCCCCATTTATTCCTATTCGACACTAATAAACACTAATATTGGTACGGGTTATTCGTCAACTCCAGTCTAAATATCTATTATTTATAAAATGGATTACTAGAATTTTTATACATGTAGACTATACATGTAGACATAGAATTAAACTGAATTTATTGATCATTACATATAATTCAATTAAGATATTGTACGAAAGTATGATTTATTCTATTCTCTTTTGATTTGAGATATAGAAGGATTTTTGATTGGGTGAGTTCAAATCAAAGAAAGTTTTTTGGTCTATCTTATTTATTTTTATTCATTTTTTTTCTTCTATCAATAATACCCTATTTATAATAATAAAATATAATAATAAAAAACTCAATTAAATTTATTAATAACTCAATCAAAATAAATACAATTATCCCCAAAAACAAAATGTTTGTTATGCTTAATATTTTAAGTTTGATCTGTATCTACCTTAATTCTGCTCTTTATTCCAGTAGTTTTTTCGTCGCCAAATTGCCCGAAGCCTACGCTTTTTTGAATCCAATTGTAGATGTTATGCCAGTAATACCCCTGTTCTTTTTTCTCTTAGCCTTTGTTTGGCAAGCTGCTGTAAGTTTTCGATGATATTTTTAATAAAGTCCCAGACAAATTCATGATTTATTCGAAAAAAAATTCGTGGAATTGATAAGATCAGATACGTCTTACACTCTCAATTCAAATATTGAAATTCTTGTACAACCGCGACAAATCCGGATCACCCCACTTTATTTCTTGGTGTCAAAATAAAAAAAGGTAGGGTATGTGGTATAAAAGTGGAGAATCTATTCTCTTTTTTCCTAAAAAAAATCTTGGAGATTGTGTAATGCTTACTCTCAAACTATTTGTTTACACGGTAGTGATATTCTTTGTTTCTCTCTTTATCTTCGGATTCCTGTCTAATGATCCAGGACGTAATCCTGGACGTGAAGAATAAAAAATAAGGTTTTCTTTGCTTGATTTTAAACTGTTATTAGTAAGATTTTATCTATTCCACTTCTTTAACTATTAATTTTTAACTATTAATAAAAAAGAGCTCGCGATAAATTCGAAAGAAAATGCCAAGTCATCAATGAAAACGGAAAGAGAGGGATTCGAACCCTCGGTACGAAAAACTCGTACAACGGATTAGCAATCCGACGCTTTAGTCCACTCAGCCATCTCTCCTCTCAATTGAAAAAGGATAATACTATGTTACATTATAAAAAATAAGGCTTGAAAACGCCCGTCATAGTATATACTCTTATTTTTTGATTTCGTGATTTCGTCCGAAGGGGCTTTTTAGTTCCACGGCCCGGCCTGGTCAGTACTTAGCCGGGCCCGCCCTTTTGTTCCAACAAATCATAAATCAAAAGATTTCTTAAATTTGAAAAAAAAGAAATAAATAAATAAAGAAAAAAAATTGCTGCGATAAACAAAAAGAACTTTTTCAATTTCTATGATATATAATCAAATGGTATCGAATCAAAGTGCCATTTCTTTCTTAGTTAGTCCTTTTATTCCGGTTTAAATAAGAAAAAGGGAACTCTCGTTTCTTGACACAACCCATTTTTGTGTTATGGCTTAAGTTCGAGACAAAACCCCGGGCAAAAAAGCACTTGTTATTTAGTTATTAAAGTGAAATGAATCCCCTTTTCCTAATCTCATTAGGTCCTCTGATACAAAAGGTAAACGCTCTAGTTTTCATGATTCTTTTCTGATCTTTTGTTTTAGTTTTGATTAGGGTCGACAAAAGGTCCATCTATATACAATAATCGGATTGTAGCGGGTATAGTTTAGTGGTAAAAGTGTGATTCGTTCTATAACCCCTTATATAGTTAAAGGGTCTTTCGGTTTGATTAATATTCATTCCGAACAAAAACTTTAGTTCTTAAAAGGATTGAATCCTTTACCTCTCAATGAAAAATTCGAGGAAGAATATACATTCTCGTGATTTGTATCCAAGAATCAATTTAAAATTGAAAAATTGGATTATGAGATTACGAAACATAATTTTTTTTATTGGATCAATACTTCCAATTGAATGAGTATGAGTAAAGGACCCATGGATAAAGATAAAAAGTGTATTTCTAATCGTAACTAAATCTTCAATTTTTCATTTCTATAGGGGGAATTGAAGCAAAACAGCTATTAAACAATGTCTTTGGTTTACTAAAGACATCGATAAATTGTTTTAGCTCGGTGGAAACAAAATACTTTTCCTAAGGATTCTTTCAAATAGAAGTAGAGAACGAAGTAACTAGAAAGATTGTTAGAATATAAACCCCCTCCTTTCTATAGGGATCGTCTAGAAAGCGGGTTGTTCTGAATAGATTTAGACATAAAAGCTGACATAGACGTTATGGGTCGGATTTTTTTATTTCGTTCATGTCTGAATCTGGGAATTTATCCATCTTCCATAAAGGAGCTGAATGAAACCAAAGTTTCACGTTCAGTTTTGAATTAGAGACGTTAAAAATGATGAATCAACGTCGACTATAACCCCTAGCCTTCCAAGCTAACGATGCGGGTTCGATTCCCGCTACCCGCTTTTACTTTATCGTTATAATCTTTACTATTCTAAAAATGAAATATTTTTTTTTTATTAAAATATTAAATAAAAAAATGGAATGAATCGAATTAATGTAATGCATCATTGACTTGAATACTAAATTCTTGGAATTC